ATATTTTTAAAAATTAGAATAATTAATAATTTAGTTGTTAATTTAGATATTTAATTTAGGTTTCTTTATATTAGATTAGTTTTAATTAGTTATTAGTTTTAACTTAAATTAGTTTTAAGACAATTTTAATAAAAATAAAAGAAAGAAGTCTATTTTGTACTCTATCCCTTATTTTATCCTTATGAAATATCAGATGAAATAGAATGCTTAGAAGGGATATAATGAAATTCTTCGATTGGCTCTTTCCACAAAGCAAAGATCTATTTTTTATTTGACTGATGAGGCCAACAAACAATTAATTATAACAAATATAAATTATAAATATATATATATAATATTCTAAATTAGAAACTAAATAATAATAGAATAGATAGAATTAATAATAAACTAAATAAAAAAAGGCGCCTTCTTTTATTCGAAACGCCTCGTGATTTTCAACCAATTATGTGCTTCAATATAATTACCAGGAGTAAGTGCTATAGCCTGTTTCCAATATTCAGCGGCTTGATCAAACCAAGCCTCCGCAATTTCAGAATCTCCCTGGCGAATGGCCTGTTCTCCTCGGTCGGAATAGGTGGATTAATTCCTTCCCTTAGAACCGTACTTGAGAGTTTCCTACCTCATACGGCTCATTAATTCTTTTGGTGTCCCGTTACCATATCTAACGAATAGGATTTTTCATGGATCTATCCCGTTTTTCGGGTTAACCAAAGAGGTTCATTACATGAGTTTTAAACTGAAATGTGGATTCAATTTGGATTAATAATCCGTTTTATTTCGTTTTATCTTTTTTCCCACCTTCAGAAGAAAAAATGCACCTTATCGTTAGAATTTTCTGAAAGGTAACTATCTCGGTTTCGTATAGCAATTCATATAGAATCTTTGAAAAAGACTTTCCTTCCTAAGAAAGAAAAAACTTACTATCTTTGGGATCTGATCCTACACCGCTGCTCAAGACTTTAGTGGATCGACTCTATTACATAAGTGGATTCCTAATTTTTATCTCACATCATGAGATAAATATATCTACCATCATGACATAAATACGCAGTTATTATTGTATCGGCCCCAAACCTCGCAAATTGATCTTTACGGTGCTTCCTCTACCAATTAGATCCTTTTTTATCCATAGAAATAAGTAGCTAGGCATATCTATTTCTTCATATTTCAACTTCTATGAAGTTTCTTTCTTTGCTACAGCTGATAAAAATCGTTGTTTTAAACGATGCATATGTAGAAAGCCTTTTTTATTTTTCTTTTTTTTAACTTCTATAGTGAAGATAGTCGCACGTAATGGCAGATCACGGCCATATTATTAAAAGCTTGTGGTAAGAATGGATTTCGTTCTAGTGCCCGAAAATAATATTCCAAAGCTTTCGTATGTTCTCCATTACTTGTATGGATAAGACCTATATTATAGAGTATATAACTTCGATCATAGGGATCAATTTCTAGTCGCATAGCTTCATAATAATTCTGTAAAGCTTCCGCATAATTTCCTTCGGATTGGGCTGACATCCGTTACGGTCGCCATTCAATTAAAAGAATCTCCGTTACAGAACCGTACGTGAGATTTTCATCTCATACGGCTCCTCCTTTATGTGCATAATGAGAATAATAAAAAAAGATGAAAATATTCTCATTATGGACTGAGCGGGGCTAGTGTTTTTACAAGAAATCTCTAGCCAACCTTCCTGCAAGAGATCTTTTCTTAACATCAAGCGTGTTGGGACTAGATAGAAATGAGAACTCCAACAATTTCTTTGTTTTCAACGCCTCCTAATTTCCAGGAATTAGTCACTTCAACAGCCTTCGATGGTTATATTGGTATCCAAAGTACGAACGAGATGGATGTTTGTTGTCCCAACCATTCTTTTAGTCCCGAGCCCAATAAGGAAAGGGGTAATTTCTAACAAGGGTTTCGTGTTGTTGATTCCTAGGTGTAGTGCTTCTTGCCTTATGCTGTCTATTGGTACTAGTGGAGTAGGATTGCCCCATAATACAGAACCTCTAGGTGTAACCTTTCGCTCAATACTAGAATCTAAAATTGAACCATAGCATCTGAGGTTGCATTAATCGAGGATACACGACAGAAGGAATTGTTCTATTTCCAAACTTCACCTTCAACAAGCGTCGATTTTTTCAAAAATTTTCCCGAATCACGTGTCTTTCTCGTAAGACCGAAAAAAAATGAAATAAAAAAAAAAAAAGAATCAAATCACACCATCTCTATAATAGGTAAATGCCTCCTTTTCTCCTGAAGTTGTCGGAATTATTTGCAATAAGATATTGGCTACAATTGAAAAGGTCTTATCAATAAAATTTCCATTTATCCGCGATCTAGGCATAGCTAGCAATCCATTCTATAATTCTTCTCATTCCCTCTCGTGGGAAAATGATCCCACAAAAAAAAGAATTTACAGTACGAAATAACATAAAAACAGATTGATTTGAAAAAAAAATTAGGGGCCTTCTATTCCAACTGTCCCTTTTTGACAGG